CTCATGAATGAGGGTGCGTTGCCGGCGCATTGGTGAGGCCAAATGGCATGACAAGAAAGTCGAAAGATACATAACGAGTGACACACATTGTCTTCGCCCCATCCCCTCCTTGATCCGCACCTGATAATAGCCGGACCTTAAGTCAAGTTTAGAGAAAGACCTCGCCTTACTCAGCTGATCAAATGAGTCGGCGATGAGAGGGATAGGGTACTTGTTCTTGATGGTGATCTTGTTGAGAGCCCGATAGTCAATACATAACCGTAGACTCCCATCGTGCTTCTTCTGAAAGAGCACTGGTGCCCAAAATGGTGCTTTGGAAGGCCTGATGAACCCAGCATCAATCAACTCCGTAAGCTGCTTTCTCAACTCTTATAGCTCCGGAATGGCCATCCTGTAGGGAGCACGCGCCGGTGGTTTGGCACCCGGCACTAGAAAAATCGCATGGTCCACGCCACTCCTGGGCAGGAGATGCTTAGGGAGCTCCTCAGGCATCACGTCCTTGAACTCCTTCAGGAACCTACGGCTGGATTGAATCCTTTGCTATTTGCAAATGAGAGGGGGAAAAAAGGTATCTCCCCGATCCGGCTGGCCTGGTGCCTGAGACCACAACTCAAACCATGTTTTGGGATCTGTTCCCCTTGTCGGGGGAGGCGGAGAAAGATATATGAGTATTCAACGGAATGGACTGGACGAGATGGACATGAAGATACGAGGAAGGGCGGCCCTTGCTTTTTGTTCATTCCGAGAGGAAACGCGAATAGGAAGAGAGAGTCTCCAGTAGTATTTGTATTTGTGAACAAAAGGAAGTTGTGATGTTGACCAATCTCCTTTGCCGGTAAGTAGTACAGGCCTAACCAAAAGACTTTTCCTGGTTTACGTCGGGATATTTCGTCTGTGTTCAGCTTCTGACTTTTGACTGTGATTGATTGATTTATGGATTTGATTCCGAATCGATTGCTGAGTTCTCGCTTTGCCGCTCTTCTCCCCCGGGTTGGCAACCTGCCCATGCGTAAATATCTCGTATATAAAGAGAATCCGCCGTTCTCCAACGCCCAACAAACCTGAAATTCACTTGCTGTCACAAACAACTACTACTTCTATCTTTCTTGTACTACCAAAAACAAAAAAGAACGATGACAAAAACAATGAATACAACTCCAAAAATTTCCTATTTCGAATTTGCTGGATCGAACTGACCGACCTAGAATAAGGAAAACTCACCCCGTCTTCCATGTTTTTATGCCAAGCCCAAACTACTGACTATCTTTGGAAAGGAACCCAGCCTTATTCTTAGAACAAAAATGAACCATCAGAAGAGCAAACTAGTAAGGATTGTGGCAGGCAGGTACTTGCCCGCTGCTGATCCTTTGTTGGCTCCGCAAGAAACTTTTCACGTACGTCAGTTCTACCGATAGAAAAGAAAAAGGACTGACGCAGTAGATTTAAACCAATAGCATAAGCAGAGAAAAAACTCTTCCACTATCTCATTTAGTGCTCCCGCTTTCTCTTCCTTGATCGTCGTTGGTCCTTCTTTTCTCTTGCTGCTCGGTCGATTGCTGCTGTCGGCTACCTATGCCTGCCCGCGGATTGCTCGACCATCTGCCAATAATCATACTACTGCTTTTGGCTTAGTCTTTCCTTTGTCTAGTTGGGCAGAAGGAAAACCTATCTTGCCACAACTCGGTTTTGCGCATACGAACCTCATAGCAGGGTTTTAGCCAGATCGTCTGAAGCATGAACAGAATCGAAAACAGTAATAACTACTTATGGGCAATTGTGAAATAACACTAAAAACAGATCCTTCGAGAATGATCCCAGTTTAGCCCTTGTCCTGGCGCAGAAGCAAGTACGAGCCCATTTTTCTTTTTGGCATAACGCGCTGCTAATCGAATAGATCAGGTGTAGTTTATCCTTTCATTTTATAGGTTCCGCATCTATATATGCAATAGGCTGAGTTAAGTTCGGAAACGCTCCGTTCAGATGGGACTACTCAATGCATCTGCTTTCGACAAAAGCGGTTTTGAACTCAATCTTGGTTGAGCGTGCGGCTAACATGGGCTTCCTCTTTCTATCTCGAGTTGGTAGTAGCTTCAGTTGGCTAAAGCTCGTATTTGGGCAATCAATAAGGGCAGGTGCTTGCCTTGTCAAAGTAGCTCTAGCTTCTGTCGCAGTTGTTTGAGCTGGGCTTGCAGTTTTCGGACAACTTGCTAAGTCGTCTTATTCTAAACAACCTATTTCGATTTGGCGCTGCTGGAAGGAAGCTGGGATGCTACCCTTGAAACCCACTGCCTCAACTTGGGTCATCTTGTTATAACCAGTTCGTTGCATAATTATGTCAGCCCTGATACTCTGAACCCTGGTCTCCATAAGCACTAAGACAACTGGATCATGTCCTCGAACCAAATCGAAAATCGTGCGAAGGAAACGGTCACTGCCCGCTCCCCTACAATTCCATATCATTATCTTCATGGGAAAAAGAATAGATCTATTACCTAGCACTCGGCTAGTTACAAATCTCGGCTGGACCCCTTCTGTGAGCCCCGCCATCTGTAGCCTCCTCATCTCTATCATTACACTCAAGGGTAGCGACACCTAAGCCGCCAAATCCAATTGTTGACCCGGACCCCGCCACCAGCATCTCTGGAACCCTTCCTTTTTAGGAGACCTAATTCTAGATCCGATCCTAGCTCTAACGGCCTAGATCTTTCATCACTCTGGTCTATATGGAATTTCGTTTCTATGGTACCATTGAATTAGCCAAAAACGGGAGTTGTTAGCCTTTCTTTGATGGGTTATGAGCAGGCATTTTACCAGAGGCTTTGTGAGACTTCCAACGTGAGGGAAGTAGAAGACTAGGAATGAAAAACTCCCACCGCCCCGATCCAAAGCATGACGTGCATCTAACTGAAGCAGCTTACTCATCGCTCAAAGCAACAAGCCGGTCAAGAGAAGAGAGTGGGAGGGCTTCTTCCCATACGTTTAAAGGTAGGAAATAAGTTCGCTATTCTCCTGTATAGGGCTAGCTTAGTGATGACAGCTTCAATCGGGAGTCAACTATCTAATCAAATCAAGTGAGAGAGGGTGGCATTTTGTACATTCGGGACAGAAAACGGATCTCTTTAGTGCGATCCGTGGGCAAGAACTCTTCAGCAACCTATGAAGGAAGCATAAGCAGCTCCCTGAGAGACTCTTTCCACGGGTGAAAGAGCAATGGATAGGTCAAACAAAGGCAGATGTATAAAGAGCTTTGTATCTCTGGGTTGGTGCTCCTAAGCGCAGGAAGGGGAATCAATGGCTGGCTTTGGTTGATGTACAACTGACTTCTCAACTACGTCGATCCTTGCTTGACTCTTCTTTCATTTCGATACAACAAATAGAAAAGGCCGGGGATCAGCACTCCTCTTCACACTTTCTCACAGACACTCTGTTCTTAAAACCAAAAGGTGAGGAATTGGCCTGTTCAGGTCAAATCATCCATGAACCCTAAGTGACGACCCTGACATCGCAGGTTTGATAGCCGCATCTTCAGTCAAATAAATGTGAATTGTTCTGGTTCTAGCTCGGCTGCTTCCCTTCTTCCACGGAAGCTTCCCACTGGACGATTGAGTCACCTACCCACCCTCACCCAGAAGCTGTATCAGCTGCTTCTTTTGGTTCTTTCTATCAAGGGAGACCCCGGCATCTTGGACACTGGGCAGTCTGATTCTACGGCAATTGCTCTTAAGACAACTCGCCTCTTCTAGTTTTTTTCAAGTAAGACCTTGTGGATTGTGAGAAATCCGTTTCTGTGGAAGCCGCATGGGCTATCTTTCTGGTTTTCCGCCCTTTCACCTTTCCAACTCCTTAAAGGCTTTGATTCTTAACCTAATTTCTTCGATTCGTCTCCCGCAGGAGAGAAGATGAACAAGCACTCGTGAAGTGATCCTTTTCAAGAACATGCGTGGAAACAGCCCTATTTCGAGATTTTCCATTTCCGCGCGGTTAGACGCAGGGAAGGCTGACTTTCCGCGTAGGCTGGATGCGCCAACATCTCGACTTTGGAAACTCTCTCCTTTCCCGAAAGTGGTTCACATGGATTTGACAATATGGAGGAGGAGGGTCTTTGCTTCACTTTGTCTCAATCTCCTACCTATCGCCGGACATCCTGTCATCTTTCCAGCATCGAACATCCATATTTCCAGTCAATTCTTCTGGTAGAACAAGTGTTTCCAACCATTTCAAAAGGAAATTCCATGTGAATAGGCCAAGTCATCTCATAAGAGAAATCGAGTCCTCATGAATGTGATAGTTCAAGTTATTCTACTGGGAAATAGTACCCAAACCCCTCTACTTCTTGAATTGACCTTATTCCTACCAATCTATACTCACCTAGGAAGAATGAAAGCACCAGGTTCTATGTTGCGTGTTATTGAATAATGGCAAATAGGCCCCCCCTAGGGCTAGAAAGAATCTCTATTTGCTGGTTGCTGGTTCACCTCTCTGGATGATACCAGGTTCCATTGAACAAGAAAAGAAAGCAGACGGAAAATGGTTGGCATTCCAGTAGGTTGGTCCAAATTCAAGCTCCTTGGTATACGCATCATGGGTAACCCCCCAAAGCAAAGGTGAGGGACAAAGAAAATCCAAATGGGAAAGAATGGGCTGATGTGCTTCATGTTTCACTGCGAAGCTTTTGTTCGTAAATCCGAAGATAGGAATTGGTGCGTTCAGTTCAAAAAGATTAGATATTAGAATTCTATAGTTATTGGGAAAGAAGTCGTATTCACCGCTTATAAGGAAGTTGGCCGTGGAAACGACATTACGAATCTTGTACCAACCCGTGGATCACATTTTGTATACATTGTCGAGAAGAAAGAAAAGAGCTCTGATTCAAGAAGATGACATCTTGCCTTTGATCAGCTATTAGTGCACCTATCTGACTACTTGGTCGTTAGATCTAGGATGTGACTCTAAAGTGCTGTCGAGATCGAACTCGCTATGAATCCCCTAGATATACGTGCTTGATGAACCCACTCGACTAAGCCGGTCAGATTGCAATTCTGATTCTTTGTCTTCGCCATCACCTTCTATCACCTACTTCCACCGTCAAGCCTCTATCAACACTTGAATGGAGAAGGAGATTGAGTATCCAAAAGGCAAGCCAGTGAAGTCCTTATTACTGAGTCCAACCCTTCTACTAAGCTAAGCCAGTGATACCCTTTTCCACTTTGCCCATTTATACCTGGTGCACGCACGAACGAATTCGTCAATCTGACATTGGAGTCTTTTTTCCCTCTCGGAGAAAGACCTACCCTCTATTAGTTCCTTGAAAGAATTCGTTCCAATGACTCTGCTTTATAGACCTAGAGGAGTGGGTACCTATCCTCTGTGAATGAGAACCATGTTGAGTGAGAAAGGCTATTCTCCTTTGGAAGTGGCATTGCCCATCTTCTTTCAATTCCTCTTCTTTGCTTTGTTTGACTTTCCTTTGCACTCAACCTATCCGCATAGCCATCCCGCCTCGCCGACGTTCTGCTCTGCGAGCCTAATGTCGATAGTGAACTAGCTGCTTCCACTGCTTGATTAGCCCCAACGTGTGGACAAGAGACTCTGGGAAGGGGAGAGTGAGTGAATTCACTTTACATCTCCCGATAGGCCTTAAGGTGAATAAAGATCAATAAAGGTATCATGACTTTCAAACTACTCACCAGGCTCTGTATCTTTCACAATGGCTGCTTTAGCGGGCTAAAAAAGGGCCAGTTTACTCCTGCCGGGATAACACACACGCAGAGGTTGGATTTCGAGCGAGACAAGTCACACACAGGTCTATCAATCCAATCCGAAGCCACCAACACGGTATCAGGGCCAACCACTCCCTCCCTGTAAGAAGGGAGTGTCAAACCACTCGATCTTAGGAAGAGGGCAAGATGACAGCTCTGCAAAAAGGGGCTTTCGCCCATTTATCAATTTCGTGCTTGTAACTGCTATATCCTGGGTGTCAAATCCGTCCACTGGCAGTAGTGATCTATATCCTTCTATCTATCCCATTTTCATGGCGTAAAAGAAAATAATATAGCCAGTTTCTCCTTCATCAAAATAGGCCGTTTACCTGTCCTCTCCTCTTCGTAACTTCGTCAATGGAGGATAGCTCTTTCCTAGTGATAATCTATTCTTAACACTAACGGTTTCCTCCAAGTTGCCCCATCCTGTGTCTTTCAGAATAGCCTGCTTGAGGGGCCTGAAAAGCCACCCTGGTTGATGCGGAATCCAATGCCGGTGATTTCAGGGAGTTCTATCGCATTTTCTTCAACGGAATAGAAGAGAAGATGGAATCAAGGTCAATATCAACCAAAGGGAGTTGAATGTATCCTTTATTGACTCTTCTGACACCTGAAGGTACACACCAGAGAGAGAAAAGGTGCATTTCAACTCCCCCACTCTCAAACTCCCTCACTATCAATTGTCCACTTTCCATTATCCAGGTCCATCTCCATTATCAGGGACAAATGGGGTATATAGAAGTTAACATAGCTTTTTATGCTGAGGTGGATTGAACCTCTCTGAAAGATGAACCCAAAGAGAGCTCTAACGCACTACTAGAATATGTTAATAATCGAGCGCATCCCTTAGGACGAGCAGCCCTTGAGTGGGAAACTCCAAGCTCTGTCATCTTCGCATTCGTCTAGAAAACATCTTCTTGCTCATCAAGATTGAACCAATGATAAGCTTTGAAGATCTACAACGGAGAGTGCTCCATTTGGTTCATGCAATATGAAATTCCGTGGGAATGATTGTCAATACTAGACAGGCTCTTTGATCGAATGGGTGATATAGCTTAGTATAAACAAATCAAAGCTATTCGTCTAGTCTACTCCAAGCGTAGCCTAAGCAGTCGAGGAGAGGGATCACCCGGTGAGCTAGACTCTGTCTCTGGCCATCGAAAACAGCTTCCATCCCATGAAAACTCAGAACCTGGGCAATCCCGTGGTGCAATTTCTCGAGGGAATCATTGTCTTCGACCCCTCTCAGCTAATTACAAAGCCCAGGACCAGGGTTCGTTTAATGCTACAAGAAGAATGCATAATTCCCATCATTCATATGATTAGCGCAGTAGAGAACGCAGCTAGGAGTATTCCTGTTAATTGCTTCCGATTTCCTCAAAGATACAGGCCAACCATTGCTGACATACCTGCAAAAATCGAGGCGGGTGTAGTGTTACCAGCTCCGGACCAGGATTTTCCAATCATTGCTTATTATTTAGATGGGTCACCAGTTTCTCAAGAAAGATTTATGCCAACGGCTCTTGCTCCTTTCTCTCTTTTCTAGCTAGTGAGTTCCTCATATTTCTATGAGTTCCTCAGACTAGCATAGTTGAGTTATGAGTTAGTAGGAATACCTGTTCTATGACCAAGTTGACTATAGAGAATCTTGCTACAACGGACTTTGACGTGATTAGGCGGGGACAGGATTCGAACCTGCAGCCTTCAGATCATGAGTCTGATGAGTTGACCAATTCCTCTACCCCGCTTGCTTCCCTCGACTTCACTTACTATATTAGTACGAGCTAAGCCAACACACAAGATGAGACTTTCCTTCTCTTACTATATTAGCTAGAATAGATTAGGGCGAGCCAACCCGAAGACTCAGTTCCAAGGCAAGGTGCAGTGCCACCTAGGTCTCAAAGGTCACAGGAAGGTGTCTGAAGGTCTCAGTTCACCGTCAGGAGGATTCAACCAACCGCCCAAAACAAAGCAACCCTCTGGTGCCGCCCCTCCGTGTCAAAGGTTCAAGATTCGGCTGCTTCATCATTCCTTCTGTGCTGTGGAATAACGAAAAGTTCTTTGGGGCACCTAATCTTCCGTATTTGTATTTCATTAGTACAAGGATTGCTCTCTTCCTTCGGGAACTTTCCAAGAAGGGGACCTCTCAAGAGAAGGAGTAGCAGCACATTTCCTTCAATAAATAGAAGTGCTTTTGGGCCCCTAAGAGGCCGTATTAGTCTATGTCGAATAAGAGCTCTCCCTCCGAGGCGAGGTAAATAGGACTAGCCAGAGTAGGAGCTCCACAACGGATTGTGTACAACGTTGGTATTGAATATGTCTTTTGTTTATTGTTCAGAGTATCAACCTATCTTAGCCCCCAACCAATTTCTTACATAACCGATTCTTTCCCTGAATAGGTTGCTAGTGTTCGATCCTGATCCGAGGAACCAGTCTTGAAAGTCTTCCTCAAGTGAGTACTGGTCCACCTATCTAGTATGTGAGGAAGTTTCTCCCATGGAGCTAGCTTTTGTATCTTACTAAGCCGGATCGCCCATACGTTGTTCTTTTTCCACGCTATGTGACTAACCGACGATGATGGGACTAGTAGACGCAGCAGACTGAACTTGTCTCATGAAATGGTTCTTCTCGACAATCCATTTATTGTAGGTTAGATTCAGACTGAGCAGACTGACGCTCTTGCGTTTGCATGATCTGACTTCTATGACTTGTAGTATAAAATAGAAAAAGAAATGGATTTAGCTTCCCCTTCCTCAGACTCAAGCTTGGAGGAATAAGATGGAGCGGATCTACCCATTTCGGATGCAGCTTCTCCGGATGGACCCCGCTAGAATGGGATTAGTCGGTGGAATGCTTTGATTGATGGCCAGGAAAGGGAGAGAATTTCTGAAAGTCACTCTCGCCAACCTCAGAAGTTGGTCGAGAAGTAGGTAAATATGATATTTGCGTTGATTTTTCCAACGAAACTAAGCGCTTTTTTTTTCTTTCTCATTCGGAAGGCTCAGTCCCAGACTCTGACTTCAATGATGGGAACAACCCCCGCCAACCTGCCTGGATGCCTCTATTTACGATATTTGATTCGTGTCATTTAGGTACACGGAACACCAACCCAATCTCGACGAACAAAGTACAAGCAACTACGAAAAGTAGAACAACCAACCTCCGTGAACAGAGGCTTTTTCAGTGAATTAGAATGTGATAACTATATAAAGAAATAGAACAAGACCCGCTGGACGTTCTTTGCCCTTCTCTCTACCTGGAAAAAGAAGTCGAGGGACACAAGATCACCGATCTCATCATTACATACGACATTTCGAGATAGCAGAGAAGGTTGTATTGAAAAGGTTCTGATACGGATTGGCGAACTTCTTTCTTGCTTTAATAGCGGTCATTGCAGGCAGCAGCGGCGAGTGAAAGCATAGGGCTGATCCCGTTAGGGCTTCCCTGGCTTAGCTTCCTTCACCCATACGCCTAGGAAGTCTAGTATGTACGGGCTTTATTAGGGCGAAAACACTTGCTTGACTCATTCTCGGGTGACATAAAAAACAACGGGGGTAGATTATCGATATGAAAAGCCACGGGAGGTGGATTGATAATTACGGAAATCGCCTTGGAGTGGGTGCCTATCTGACCTCATCCCCCGACCTGTCTTTAACATTGAATGACAGTTCCCGAAAGGTCTTGCCCCTATCCTGAATAAGAAAAATAGACAATTGAGCACTTTCGTTGATCATCCCCCCATCCTGTTTTATCTCATAGCTGACATCGAATTAAAGGTCAATCGCTGTCGATCGATTCGCTGAGAGGTTTTCCTTTTTTCCCTTTACTAACAATTCTCATTCCCCCATACTGCAGTTGGACAGCTCAGTTGGTGGGATCGTCAGATCGGAACTGCCCTATGGATAAATTACTCCAAGAACTTATGAGATCAGATGGGGGTGAGCACTTACAGTTTTCTTAGGACCTTTAGATCCCTACTTGCTTTTAGTGCTACTAACCACTTTGCCTTTTTACCAACCTTGGAGAGACCGGCTTACCTTAACTTATAACATGGTACGGGTGTTCACATGGAATGGAGAGAGCATTCATTGTTGGACCGGACGGACCAGCGTTCGACAACACACTAACACTTGCTTAAATCATGCTTTGTTGGTATGGCATTCTTCCTATGAACCCTTTACCCTTGCCTTACCTTTGATTAAGTCCATACAACCTATGACCTTCAGAGCTAGGCATGTTAGCCCTAGACCACTTTCAGAGCTAATTGCCTTAGTGCGTTGGAGGGTTACTTTACCTTTCAGAACCGGATCACCTTACTCTTGACTTTCTTACTGCTTTCACCCTAGGAGATGGATTGATGCCCAACCCATCGATGATTCCAGCCAGGAAAGAAAGATCCGCAGAACGGGCAATGGACTCTCTTTAGGAAGAAATGAAAGACTGGCTAGCTCATCTTGGCTTGGATCAGGAAGGGTCCAACCTATTCTATTACACAACCGAGTCTCTGAAACAATCAGTTTAGACTAAGATGTCCTCCTACTAAGGCCTTAGACCATCTCGAGCGAAGGTTTTGATTACTCCCTTATGCAGCCTAGAAGCGCTGGGAAGGTATTCTGAAACATATACAAAAAGAACCTATGAGGAAGACCTTGCTCTCAACATAAGAGAAGGAAGCTACAACTATTGGGATAGCAGCTACGACTATCGAGTGAGTAAGAAAAGGAACTGTATTAGCAGTGGGCGCATCTTCGTCAAATATTTTCAAATGGAATGCAAAATGGACTCTTTCCTTTACCTTTCTTAGTGAGATGAGCCTTGATGGATCTAAGACTTCTTAGCGGAGGTTTCATATTAGTAGGCGTATTTCCCACTACTCCCTTTAGGAAGAAGCGAGCTTAAGTAGGTAGGTTCATATTTCTGGGATCCTTTCAACATGAGTAGGTGTATGAGTTCAACCTTCCCTAGCCTTCCTCTCCGCAAAGACTCTTTGTACTTGACCGTTCTTGTCAACGTACTTGAAACACTGGTGCAAAGTGGAAGGTACAATGCCGTTTGCATGGATCCACGGCCTTCCCAGCAAAAGGCTGTTGTAAGTCTCGTTCTCGATCACGTAGCAAGTGACTTCTGTCTTAAGATCTGCAATCTGGCACTTGAGGCGAATCTTGCCCATAGCTTTCTGAGACTCAGCGTTGTACCCTGGGTCTTAGTGCTGCTCAGCTTCCTGGTGAGTATCCCGACCTTCCTTACCGTTTTTAGGGGTATAACATTTAGGGATTCCCCCGGATCTACTTGCACTTGGCGGAGTTTGACTTCACCAATCTATCCTGAAAGGTACAGTGGACGATTATGGTGAAGGTCCCCTAACAACAAGTCTTCTCGAGAAAATGTGAGGTCTGGCTCCTCCGCCTTCATCTTCTATTGTATGCCTCGGTTCTCTTCTTGAGGTACATCATTCACTTGTATCTGGTGTACATGGGGTGCATACTTATCGGCTTCTGATAGAGCCTTGACCTTGTCGGATGTCAGGTGACAACCTCAACAAGTCATACATGGTAATTCTAGCTGGGACATTAGCGAGTTGTGCTAAAAAATCATAATCGAAAGGCTCATCTAAGCCGGGCAATGCTTTATTCTTCACCGTGGGGTTTACATTCGACCGTCTCGGGACATTTTCGGTGGTAATCAAGCCCAGAGCGGGTTCCGTCTACATCATTTACACTGACTAGGGTCGGTGTCTCTTCAGAATCAGACTTTGAAGCGTCCTCAACCCCAAGACGGATATGGCACACTGACCATGTTACAGGACTGTACAAGTGACATAGGCAAGAAATCTCCAAGTGTCATAGGGGTTCTAGCAGTGCCCCCGGTACTTTTGACGGAAGGGGAGAGAGAGACCTACTCGCCAATGTAGGGGGTTACCTACCGGTAGTCTAGGAAACTAGTTCATAATAGAGAGGCGGACTCAAACGAAAAGTAAGGGAAAGCCCAGTCAGAACAAAAGCAATGAATTCCTCTATTAGATAGGAGAGAGAGGGAAGAACCGATTCTATTCCAAAATCAGTTGTTGACTACGATGTGCAGCTACTAGAGGGTCATTCCTATACAGGAGATGCACCAATTAATGCGTATAGCAGATAGTACGCAGGATGAACACAACCCTATTAGGTTACAAAACTCAAATCTATTTGTTGCACTAAAGGGGCAGATACAAGACTTATGCCTTTAGGCAGGAGGAGCGCCTGGGCTTGGGCTCTCTCGATCCATAGCAACTGGGAGAGGGGATGGCGGAACTTAAACCAGTACTTCTCTGGCATGGCCGGTTTAAGAATTCCTTATAGAGATAGAGCTAGAAGCGCGGTTAAGCTATCACGCTTAGTGACTTCAACAAACTAGCACCCTAGGGAAGAATCTTGGTCCAACCCGAAAGGAAAGCTACTTTAAGAAGAAAACCGAGGGGTTTCGTCTTTGAATAGTTACCCAGGAAAGCAAGATGCTATGGAAGGAGGGAAACCCGCTAACTACGATTTCATAGTTACCTTACCCTGGTAAACCCGACACCTATGAGGATATCCGGGGCATTGTCCTCACTTTCGGGAGAAATGCACGACTTGATAGCTCATCTGCAGCCCTTCTCTTGCTCGGGCGATAGAAGCACACTCCAGAGACCTGCCCACTTAGTGACATAAACAAAGAAGCTCCCTGGGGCAAGGAAAGTTAGCCACCTCTTTCACCCTCGGAGGGGCTTCCTTCGATAGAGGATTGGGAAAGGCATTACTACTATATGACTTGGCAGGTTTAATCATTCTTCCACCTCGAGGGATCGATGCGGGAAGGGGACTTTCCACTATATGAGCTAGGAAACCCCGTCTTTTGAATGAATTAACAAACCTTTTCCCTCCGTGGAGTGAGATCATCACGAGAAGGTTTTAGAAAACCCGGGATTTTCGCTTAAAGACCGATTTCTCTCCGTAGACTCAGATAAAAATCGAATCGTTTTGAAAACACCGTTTTTTTGGCTTAAAAAGACGCGATTTACGAAAGAACAAGAACAAAGAAGAAGCGGGGAAGCCTTATTCAATCAACTACAATAAAAAGAAGGACAGGCCTGCACCTAGGAAGAAATCCAAAACGTCGAGGGTGGCTCACAACCTATTTTTTATATTACACAATTAGTTGTGGATATAGTAAACCTCCTACTAAGAGAGGGAGACCAATCTCCAGGAAAGGGGAAGCTACCTACCCTTAAGAGCTAGGAGCGCTCTTAGGCGATCCTGCTTATTCACGTGAGCAAACTCAATCCCGTGGGGTAGAAAGGGCGGACCCTTGGCCTTGGGGACAAGAACAAATGGCGCGAATGAGCAAGCAGCCTTCTTTATTGAGCGGGAAGTAAAGGAAAGGCCCTGCTAGGTCTAGACTAACAAAGCCCAACCCGCCCTTTTCATTAGCTGCTGGAGAAAGAAAGCGTAGGGTGTGGTCTCTCAATAGACTAAATTAGGTAGTCCTGGGGCGAGACCCTCTTAGTCGAGCTCTTTTATTAATAGATCCGGGCTTGGGGTACCTTTCTCTCAACTTTCAGTACAGGGCAGCTATCCATAGCCTACCTAACAACAACCCGAACCACCCCTATTTATTAATTATTAACAGCAGAGCCCCGGAGCTCGGAGAGAGCTACTACTAACAGCTGCAAGCGAGAAAGAGCCGGAAGAGCTAGTCGCCTGAGTCTTGACTGGGACTTTTACCCTAGCTGGGACAATCCAAAATTGGGCCAATCAGCAACCGGCACCACGTATGTAGCGGTAAGAAATGAAGGGCTATCTTTCCTCATGGGTCAAGAACAAAGGGAACGAAGGATCCGTAGGCAAATCTCTACTTATATAAATGAATGCGCGAGCACGGACGCCAAAGCTAAATCACTTGGGGTGGGGGCAACATATCGCAACGTCGAAGTACAAGGAAGAACAAGCAGACTCAAACGTCTGAAACACGTCTGATGAACCTGACCCACGTACCACTTGAATCGGCGAACAACCGAACCCTACGGGATATTAAGTTAAGTTAAAAACTGCAATCGCTTATCCTCGGTCGCAGATAGCAGCGACTCCCCTGCGCTAACAACGAGAAGGTAGCCGGAGGAAAAGATTCTCCCTATCTTGACTTCTCTTGGGGATTCACTCGGCGAGAGAGCCTTTCTTGTATTAATACAAATACAACCCATTTTGTGAAACTCATTTTTTGTTCTTCGGCAACAGAAGGAGTAAGACGGGGGTACCGGAATCCATATCGGGACAGACGGGGGAATGACAACTAAATAGCGTACGCTGCGTCGGATACTAGATATAGGTACTAGAGAGAGGCCCAGGCGGGAGAGAAGAAGGGATTCTTACAGAGTGCTCTATCCCTAGAAGAGCATACCATTTTAAACAGACTATTTTCAAAAGATAGTATGCTAGAAAATGGTATGGTACCTGGAAAGGACAGCCCTTCGACCAGTCCTTCCTCAGGTCAGTCATGGCGGGCAGGGGAAGAACTACTTGATTTAGTTAGTTCACGAGTTAGCAAGATCAATAAATAGGGAAAGAGCGAACTTCCTTCTTAGGCCTATCGTGAAAGGTCTTCTGCTCGATGCTCGTACAGAAAAGGAGCCTAGCCCCCTTTCGCTCGCTGCCGGGTTTAAGAAGTCCTAAAGAAAGACCCCTTGCCCCATCCAGCTCTCCCAACTACAAAGAGAAGACAGCCTAGCGCTACTAGGCAAGAAGAGCTAACAGCTAATACATTATTATCTCTCCTAGTGATCTACGACAACCCCCAGAGCAGGAATGAAAACCTTGCTTGGGGGATCGGATCCACCAAAGCCCATTCGCCTAGCAAGAGGAAGAGCAAGACCGGAGAGAGAGAATTAGTTAGAATCTATCCTAGCGTGCTCTAAACCTACAGTCAACTAGCTACTTGCCTCAGTTGTCTCCTCAAAGAAGCGTGCCCCATACCGACTACAAAAGGAATTATTAAACGTCCCTACATTCCAGACGAGAGAGCTCAAGTCTGATTAGCCTGATCCACCATCTCGAAATGGAGACTATGAGAAAGCAACCCACCTTATCCAGCTAGCAAGGGAAGTCTGACGCTCGCCTTTCTTCAGCTTAGCTTCTTACTCTTTACCGGCCACCTTCTTTATGCTTTTTATTGGCCTCTCCCTCTCTTGAATCTGATTGCGCTAAAGACTTGAAAGGAATTGTCGAGGAGCTTTGGCTTGCTTACTAGCTCACTCACTTGCTTGCCCCTTTTCAGTAGGGGAGGTTATTTACTAGTTCTTCCTATACCTATAGTTGAATGATTGGTAGGTCCTCTATGTCGTCAGTTAAGTGAGTTATTCCTAGTCCCCTGTGTGCGGACTTCTTCTTGCTTTCCCTTTATTTTATGTTGTAGGGGTACTAAGTTTAGAACTTCTTCTTGGTCTTAAAGTCGTAAAGGGTAGACGCTCACTGGCTGACTTCCTTGTCGCCGACGATTCTTTTGTACTTGATCCCACCAAGCAAGCAGAAGCTCCGCCCCAACATCGGTATGCGAGAAGTTTTACTTCTTTTTCATCCATCATCATCTCTTCCTCATAGATCCAATCAAGGAAGGATTCGATATCTAGATTCCCACTGGACGATGAAGACCACCTGGCTAAAGTTTGGATCTTTCGATCTAACTCTGCCCTTTCCAACCAAGGCCCAGGAAAAAACCAGACACATTGAAAATCTTGGGCACGAGGCAATCCCTCCTTCCAATTCCAGATCTCCCTCCAGTTGCAAAAGAGCCTGACTTTCCCGTTTGGTGGAAAGGCAAGATAACCCACTGGCTAAGAACCCCGGTCAAGTCCGATCAACCAAATTGGAACTTTGAAGAACCTGTCACACCTACAATCGATGAGGATCCAAAACCACCAAAGGTTATCGGCATGCTCTCACTAGAAAACCATCCGCCAACAAAAGGTTGTCTCAGTTGCTCCCTAAGTCCGGTAGTAGGGTGAAAATCACTCCAAAGCCACAAGAAGCGTCTCGATGAACAAATCCCCTATAGTAGAGGAAGGACGGCGACCAGCGAAGAATCCTTGCCATTACCTCGGAAGATCAACGTGCCCAGAAGTGGGTAACACATACCACGCTAAAAATACGTGGTGATTACTGTTAGGATGTTCCCACAAACTTCGACTCGGGATCAGACCACCCCTTGTACTTGTATAGGCGCGCAGACCTAGTACCTGCATTGAAGAGGAACTAACTGGAAGAAGTGCAAGGAAATTGCAAGCAGCATTGATGGAGCCAGACTAAACACAGACTGGATGATTAAAGGTATTCACGAGGGGTGCTGTATGCACAATGATTGATGCTGTAATCCTGCGTAGTATGAGATATGGCCTTGTCTTAGGAATAAAAACCTAACTCAGATACGGCCAATCACTGTTAACAACGAAGGACGGCATAATCAACAACGTGAATGTGAACTTCAAGTTTACGGTCCCAACTCAAGAAGCTGCTATCGGGCAAGTTCCCCTCCTGTCAAGGGCGAGGTTCTTTACAAAGAAAAGGAGCGCTATGAAGAAAGAATTGCCTTCAATCAACCAGTGACAAGAAAACAGCCATTTAGGATCTTTCAGATCTGATTGGAGTCTTTCTTCAAAAGGGAAGTACCTTATGCCAGGGGAAGATAGAATTGTTGCAATTCGAATACGTACTTTAGGGCTAAAAAACTATTAAGGACCAAAAGACGGGGGTTCCTCAAGTAAATCAGGGCCCACTGAAAGTGGAACAAGCCGATGAACGAATTGAGTTTCATTCTTATCTCCTAACCCGGTCTTAGCATGAGTAAAGAACTAACGGATTAGTAATCGAAGGAAGAACTACCGATAGCTCCTGAAGAGGAAGACTAAGGTATTCCCTATTTTGCAAACTCGTAATTACCAAGTAAGAAGTGAAACCAAGCGGGTCTCCCCAGCATGGGAAGCAAGCAGTAGGACCGTTGCTAGCGAAGCGACCTTTTCTTAATTCTTCTCTGTAACCAGTCCTCTTCAGAGGAAGAAAGCAAGTGGCCCGTTGCTAGCGAAGCGACTTTGTATCTGAATCTCTGTAAGCAATCCAACCAAGCAAGGTAGCGATTGAGCAGGGAAGGAGTTGTGTTATACTGACTGCTTTCTTTTCTGGCTTAGGGGCGTGCTTTCGATTCCTAATACAATGCTATAACATAGATAAGGAGAAGAGAGAGATTAGTGCCCCAAGAGAGGAGCTCAGTTCCATAGACAAGAGCTGACCTTGGACCAATGACCAGAGAGAGAAGATTATTAGCCAAAGTAGATAGGGTTCAGGGGAATAGGAGAAGGCCAATTGGAGTAAAGGGAAGGCTTGAGTTCAGGCAAGCCCGGGCAGATTCCGCTCACCTGCAGTCGTGTTTCCATTACTGCACGGAATTCGCTGGCGACGATGCAAACCTTATCCGCTTATTACAATGAAGCCTTTCCGGGGCAGCATTAGACTGGCTTACCAACCTCCCGGCCGAATCAATTCCAACATTCGCTGGGTTGGCCGACAAACAAGTTAATCAAGCAGTTCTGCTACAATATCGATGTCGCGCCCACTCGCCCTATAGAATGAATTGTTGGAGGCTTTACTTGACGAGTAAACCTTAGTTACCCAATGAATCATTTGCAACATACGTGGGAAGGTTAATGGCCCTAGCAGCTCAAGTTAAAGTGATGCCCCCAGTCCATGAAAGTTATCAGACGGATATGGTTCTAAAGACCGCTAGTAACGCCCTGGCAAGTTACATCCTTCTAAAGGACTTTAGGGATTTTTTATATTTCATCTGCAACGGGCAATCGAATGGAGTCTTTTCTTAAAGTGGGTAGATTCCCGGCCACAGCTCCGCTTTTGCCTAACCCATCTCCAGCTATCACGCAGTCTGATGATCCGCAATCTGGCTCCAATTCAAACAAGAAGCGCAACCTTACTTCGGCCAGAAATGTTGTAGACGTCATTGCTCCAGCTCCCCTCACCTTAGAAAGTGCCCCGCCACGTCAGCAGTAGCAGCAGCCTCTGTTGCTTCAGAAACAGAAGAAAGAGAATCCACTGCTGATTATTCAACTTGATATACTGTTGAAACGAGCTCAGATGCTCCGGGGTCTGGTCGAGCCATCTTTGTGTTTGTTTCTTAGTTTAGTTTGCGCTAGCTGGGCCTGAATGCAAGCTCCGTCCCACTTATGCCGGCACCACCTTCCCCGAGGTAAATCTGCAACATCGCTTATAGGAACATTCTATGATGCACACATAGACGTAAGTCATTCGGAACATATACTTATTTATACACCCTGGGCTGGAAAGGAGAAAAGTGTCCTAAGCCAGGCGAGCCTAGTTCTAGCGTAGGCCGACCGGGAGCCTTTCAAGCTCGGGTCAATCGCTACCTCTGCTGCTGCTGGTGCTTCTTGCGCTACTAGGAATGAACCCCCTGAAACTCGGCCGGGAAAACACAATGTCTCTGCCCCCGGGTCAATGGATTCTTCGATTTGTTCCACAAATTTCACCTTTGCTGCTCTAGCCGCCCTTGTCATTAGCACTGGTACCTCTACAATCTACTTGAAACCTATCATACCAAGTCACTGCACAGCTACGCCCGCAATGAGCAATGGGCAAGTTTCATAGACGCGAGCGAGAAAAGGCACGCAGAATATCGGAAAGAGGAGTAGGTCCGCTAGAAGCGCCTCAGCTAGTGAAATAGTTGAGTCTCGAAAGTCTACTTACCAACCAAACTTGGAAGGGGGCTTGAAAGCCATAGTTTGCTTGTTGCCAAATGGAGCGAGCATACAACCAATGAAGCAATAGGTGATCCAATCTTTCATCTTCCTTGCCGCACAAGTAGCAGCAACTCAGAACTCTAATCCCACGTCTAGTAAGTCTGTCACAAGTGAGCACCTTACCCAGAAGAGCCAGCCACAAGAAGGCAGCAACCTTAGAAATGACACCCGCTTGCCAAACTGGGAAACACCAACAATTCTCAGATGCAATCATATCATACCCCGACAACATTGTATATGACCCCAGGAAGAAATCTGCCATTTTTAGGAGTCAGTTGGAGGATCCCGTGGTATGTGAACTGATTGAATCGCAAGAGTTGTTCAACTTCCTCTATAGCAGGTTCCAGAGCTGGAAGCTGCAAAGGGAGATTCCAGATGGTTTGGTGATATCGCCAAGAAAAGCATTCTTCAACTTGATATCATCAATCAGGATAAGGATAGTCCTAAAGCAGCAAAGGAAATCAGGAGGCCCAGGGATAGGCCCAAGAATCAGTATAAAACCCGCCTGGCCATTACGAACTATAATACTAATCCCCTGCCTTAGGTGATGTCCGATAGCAACCCAGGAGTGAAAAATGGATGAACCTAGAGGCAAAGAACGCTAATGGACGTGAAGAACTACCCCTGCGGAAGAGACTTAGCTCTTATATGCCTAGCCCACGCCAGAACTAAGTAATCAGTGCCATCGACACCTTCATTTAGCTATAGCCCTTCAAGCAAGGACACGTACACATCCAAATCCATATGGATCGAGGTACCTTGGGATACAATCCCTTATCTACCATATCATCATGATGTGGAGCCCACAGATAACCAACTGACGGTCAGTAGACCCGATCCTCCAATGAGTCTCAACAATAGGGTAGAGTTATCAGTCATCTGATATGCAGAAACAGCCTCGTCCCTTGATTCTCACTTCAACAGGGGAACTTCCAAGGTATGCATTTGCTTTGAGAATGAGAAAGCCATTTTGGTAGGTTATACAGATGCCGACATGGCTGGGGATGTTGATTCCAGAAAGTCCACATCGGGGTATTTGATCACTTTTGCTAGTGGAGCAGTGTCTTGGCAATCAAAGTGACAAAAATGTGTTGGTTGCTCTTTCTACTACTGAGGCAGAGTTTATTGCGGCGACTGAAGCTTGCAAAGAGTTGCTTTCGATGAGGAGATTCCTACAGGAATTGGGGTTGAAGCAAGAGAGATATGTTCTTTATTGTGACAGTCAGAGTGCTATCCATCTTAGCAAAAATCCGAGTTTTCACTCTCGAAGCATATTGATGTCAGGTATCACTGGATTCGGGATGTGTTGGACAACAAATTATTAGAGCTTGAGAAAATCCATACTGACCAGAATGGTGCAGATATGATGACAAAGACACTACCCAAGGAGAAGCATGAAGCTTGCAGAGACACAGCGGGTATGGTGGATCCCTCCACATGAGGCGGAGGGGGAGTTTGCCAAAAGCAAGAATGTCGTTTTTCCAGCGAGGAGGTAGTCCCCAGTCACTCGACTTAGAAAGAAGGTTCTCCCGAGAAGGAATCACTCCTAGGCAAAAAGTGGTGTACCCGCAGTAACTCGAGGAGGCACCCCTCCATTCACGTTTCGTTCCCATATGCATCGGCTTATTCTAAATCGACATATCCTGGTTCTCCCAACCCAACAGGTTCCCTTTCTTTCAAAGTGGCATTGCCCAAAGTCGAATCAAAGGCTTTTTTACAGGGGAGCTCTTCTTAGCCCAGGAACTTCTTCTAGTTAGTAGCGATGATATAGGATCCCAAAGCAATAACCACAGATGGAGGAGCATTCATTCCTCTTTTGTTCCAGTTTTCCCCAACCAAGATATCCAGCCTATCCGGGACTCTCTCCAAAAAGTAGCATCGTAGCAAGAGTGGTTTTGACTAAGCATATGATGAAGGATCGGCCGAAGCTAGAGCTAAGTGGCTGGGTCAGGGTAAGTATGGAAAGCATAGGTCGACTTAATCCAATTGATTGGATTGCCTGAATCACGAGTCTTATATACTGTGTTAAGATCACCCATATTTCTAAAAAGTGCAGAGAGATCTATTATTAAACGTTCCCGAATCCAGCCGTGAAGTTGACTAGATGCCACACGATCACCATGACTAAAAAGAAAGTGTCTACTTCCGAGAGTATATACTTCTAACACTCAATCACGCGGAGGGCAGACCAACCGCAAATCCTGAGTGGGTGAGTAAGCGGCTTAAGTAAGAGTTCGCCTGCCGCGCCATTCTTGTTTCGCAGGAAAGCCATTCCGAAAGGGGCTACAACCTTGACGCGGGCATCCTTAACCTCAAAAAAGACATAAACAATAAGGCAGGTCTTCCATTCATGGGAGGTACGCAGGCTGTATGTTCAATTTCATAGAAACTGGGCGTCTATTTGTAGGTACCTTCTCAAGCAGGACGTGCAACCCAGTCTAGTTTTAATTGTATGAAATCCGTGATATAGCCGCTGATGCTAGTCAAAAGAGGTCTACTAAGGTAAGGACGAGCATCCCCCTTCCTATTTTTCTCCTCAGCCCTTGATTCGTGTCGAAAACGCTCGAACTCATTGTCTCTGGGGTGAAATCACCTGCAGTACTCACTCACCAGTTTAGGCACTTCTCTTCGTCTACCCTTGCCCTTTTCCCTTTTTGTTCTCAGACCCTTAGTATAATGGATCAAATATCCTAGGCATCATTATCCTAGGCTAGGCATGTAAGGAAGATTCTCCCGCTTTTGTTAACTGGGTTTCATTAGGTGGTTCGGACTATCTTCTTGTATCAATTTATCTACCGTCCTCTTGCTCAAGATGGAATAGCTATTAAATGAGATTAGTTAGCAGTCAGTATTCGTAAATAAGTAGACGTAACGTATAGAGGGATCCCCCTCGTGTAGGTGGGTAGGTCGAACTTCTCTATTTCCCTGCTAGTGCACTACTTCCTTTTCTCTGTTTAAGACCCTTCTCCCTCTTATTCATGTGCTCGTGTGTTCTTGTTATCAAGGATTGGCATCACCAGGTTGAGTCTCTCTCTTTGTCCTCATAGTAGGATATTTCCATTTTCGCGGGAGTAGTCTATTTCCGGATGTTTTGTGTTGTAAGCACCTGTTCGCAATGTAGAAGTCAAGGAAGGTGCACATCCATCAGACTCAGGAGTAAAGTATGAAAAGTCTGCAGTGCCCTCTCTCGCATCTAGCAATGGTTCGAATCGTGAAGAGGAAGACTGGGTTGGGCTGGAAGGCAGGTAAGGCTCTTCTTCCTCTTTTGCTTTTTCCTACCGTGAGAATGAGCTAAGAATGAATTTCTTATTAGCTTAGAAAGAAGGGCTTTTAGGCCCGCTAGCTAGGTTGATTATATGTTAAGGTGGTTTACAGCCGCACGAGGGATCTTGCTAAAGGAAAGGGGACAGATAATAGATCTTTGTCCATCTCCTCATCTGAGGCTGCTGCTTATTCTTAATATCCCATCGAGCGGTTGCATAGGAAAGCAAAGCAATACCCCGGTTGCAAAGAGAGGTTGCTACTGAGCACTGCCCTGGGAAGAGGATTGGTAAAGTAATTAGTAGATTCCTGACTAAGTTGTAGAATGATTCTCGATCAGATCAGAGAAGTACCGTTGACACATCGGTATAGCTGTCCCGGGATTTGGAATTCAAATCGTTGGTTGGACCGTCTACTAACTTTCAAAAGAGGAAGAAGCGTAACGTCATGATTCCATTCCATTGTGAAAAAGATTCCTTTCTCCGGAAGAAGGGCACATTATGCGACACAAACTCGTTAAGTAAGAAGATGGGCCTCCGGTCGTACTCTTGAGAGTGACCTCGGGGATAGATCAATTCTTGGACTGCTAGAAATGTAACTTCCTATTTAGTGTAGTGAAAGAAATTCTTTCTTGTTTCGGTAAGAGAATCCGTAAGACAATCGGGATTACCTCAATGTAGGGGGTAGCGGGCTTACCTACTCTAGTACCAGGGTGTCGGAATAAGCGGGGTTCGAGGACCCTACTTCATAATAGATAGGCACAATAGAAGGCAGGGAATGGGTAGACCTTCGCTTGTGATTGCACGAGTGCTAATAGTCAGTGTGCTATAGGACTTGCGGAACTAGACTTCCTACTACTATAACGGAAATTACTACAACTACTTTGCTCTAACCTTCCTGACTAGGGGAAGCCTGTGATGAAACTGCCATTGCTTCCAAGACTTGCTAGCTCTAAGAAAGAATTTCTCTCTCTATATATGAAATTACTTCAACTAAACTGACTCCTGAAGGCAGCCCTCATTTCGATATCGGATTCGGGGTCTCATCACTTAATTATGCCTGTCCTCTTGCCGTGGTTTCACTATCTCTGTCTTGCCATAGGATTTGGATCGGTCAGTCTATCTGTTGTGCAGTCCCTCTCTGTCGTCTCAGTGGTGTCGCTCTAGCTTATGGACAGGGAAAGGAACAACACAGAGAGTCTCGGTTGGCAGCAAACGTAGACAGATGAAATAGCCAGGTATAGGATCACCAGGGGACAAAGGTAATAGCGAGGGAGATCTAACGAATAGTAATAACTACATTATTAATAGATGAAAGCGAGAGAAGGAATTGAGAAAGGGATGACCTTCTACTGGCTATTCTATCTTACTCTTCCTGTTAGGACTAACCAATGAGCGAAGGGAACCATCGGTATGGGACCCGCCGAGCGGTAATTCATTAATCTATCTCTGAAAGTGGTTTCGTGGATCTGATCAATTCATGTCCGTACCAACCAATTGAACTATTGCTGGCTGGAGCCGGCTTACTGACTTCGATAAGGGAAAAAGTACACTGCAATAGCAGTGACTCTTTACTGCATTGTTATTGCCCGGCGCATGTCCACCAGTTTTTAAGCTCAGTCGGTTCGGTCAGGAACGAGGGATTTAGCCTAGCAATGCACTAGAAGAATACTCGGACTGGCTCTCTTTTGGCCGAAGAACCAGAGTTGGAATATTCAATGGACAAAGGGAGAGAAAGCTGGTAGGTCCCAAAATAAGGCATGAATGGGAGGAAGACAACCAAACCGACGATAGACAAACAAATGATGATCTGCTTGAGCTTTAAGTGATAGCTTACTACTTACTCTAAAAAGCGGGCTTTGCTCCTACAATATGAAGAAATAAGGGTTGAATCTGCAGAGTAGCTTCACTGGAACCTTCTGCTTCCTCCAACTCGTTATGATGCAGCATAACTGCTCAGAACTGAGACCCTTCTGCTAATTATCTCTTTTCAAGTTATCTGGCACGGAGAATGTTTATTGAGACGGTCGGTACCGGAGGAACGGGCAGATCAGTTGCTACTAAATGGCCCACTTGCCGATAGAATCCTTTCCATCGGGGATACTGGCAGGTGAGGAGAAGATGGAGCATTATCTCTTCCCATTGATCCCGTTGATTCATCTTCTTCAGCTAGATCCGACTTGCCAGTGCGTGCTGGGAAAATACTCCAACCGCTACTGTCCCTGCTACGACTGATAATGAAATCTATCCAGGCGGGCTCAAAATACATAACTAGCGTATTAGCCAAGCAGTTCCGAAACCTTGTTCTCTGACCCCAAGGGGCGATGGCACAGATCTCTTATTTGCATCTCCGGTTCGATCAACTAATGCCTCAACTGGCTGTAGCTTATATTCGTTCATCGACTGCAGGATCCCCTACCTTTAATGCAATCGATACCTTCCTTGTTTCCCTTGAAGGTGCTGTGCTTTTTCTTGGTTTAGGAAATTCGAATCCATGCCCCGCTCAAAGCTAAGAGTCTTATAGCCCGGTCCGAAATTCATTATACTTAGGGAGCGAGGCGAGCAGCTAACGACGGGATAGAAAAAAGAAGTAAGCGGGGCGACCACTCACTACTTCTTATTGTTTCGAGTTCCTTTCCAACTAGAAGCGCATACGTCCTCTTGAACCGGGCGGTGCTTTCTTATTGCATTCGTTCCTACCATCTCCAACTAGCTCCGGCGGGAATACAGGGTTCATAACTCCTTTCTTGTTCCCTTAAGGAACTCAAAAGCCTCATATTGTTTCGTGCTGATCGTAGGTCGGACAAGTACGGAAGCGCAGTGACGACCTATCGAAGCGAGGGAGACGGGAAAGGCGAGAGGAGCGAGGAAGCAGGGAAGGTAGAGTAGAATGAGCACTCTTAGCTTTAGATGGCATGAATAAGCTCTTTTCAAATGGTAGTATAGAATTCGTCAGACTGACGAATTCGATTGATTGATTGCCTTTCTAACTGAAGCTTGAAAGCGGATTCTGTCCTGACTAATGAGATCTTGAGCTTTTCTTGACTTCCCCTTCTCCTTCAACGGCTAACTAAAAGCTATCCCCTTAAACGGTGGTCCACATGTCCCGCTTTCGCACAACTATGAGACCAACCAGGTGGGGACGTCATATCACAGAGCTTAGGATCTCCCTTCACGAACAAAGCAAACGTGGAATGGCCACCTCCATCAGTCACGAAGTTACTTCAAGCCTGGTGACCTATTGGGCAGACTCTACTTGTTATCTTCGGTTCCAATGGATCACTGAAGACTGAAGCTTTCAACACTTGCTCACTTCCTCCTATTCAACTACTTTCATTCCTTCTGCCGATCACTCCATTTTCACGCGGTGAGGACTTACGACTTTGATTAGAACTTGACTTGACTAGAGCTCCCCCCTTCATCTTGACTTGACTGTCTTTTCCTTCCCTCAGGCACAGGAACAGGCACAGGAACTACCTCCAGACTGCTTTCAACACTTGCTCAAACCTGCTCCAGCTAGACTTTTGAGTTGAGCCCAAAGCAAAAGATGGAATTCCTTTAGCGGACCAATTCTCGAGAGTTTACCGCTGTTCCATATAGATTACTCTTTTTCTTTAAGGTCTTGATTTGACAGGAGGTTGACTGGGCTACTATTGTTGATTCCCTCCGGTAAGAACAATGAACACGGATCTACCAGCATTTGCAAGACAAGAAGTGAAAATCTCAGTTAATGGTCCTCACAACGAATCAGTTGTCCCCTCAACGCTTAAGGAGAGATTTTTGTGGAAAATAAAGGTGTATGTCATGGGCCCTATTCTCTATTTGCCAGGCGAAGGTCAGTCTCTTTCATTTTTATATTGAACAGGGATTTGACCGACTCGCACACGGGCAGCGCTCCCGAAGCGAGAAAGGGGATTGGCTCACCGGCAGCGGGCGCTGCGTCAACAAGGCCCTTGGGCGACATTCCAGGTCTCTCGAATGCCTATTCAGAGGGATACGGGACAGAGCAACTCGAAGTGAAGTAAAGTGTTCTAGTTACACCAGTTGGATTATTAAAGTCAAAAACACTGATTCCAGTAAGGAGTTCAAATTTATATTCTCCGCGGAGCTATCACTACCGGCTATGTGATCAGATTTTCTTTGGCTATTGGGGGGGCAAAGGACCGGATGTCGCCTTATCTCATGTACTTGCTCAATAGAACGAACAGGGGCATCACGGCTACTTTTTGGTCTTGTCTCATTCCACGAGTCCTCAAAAGGGGAGAAGAGGCAACTGCCGCAGAATGTACCACGCCCACGCCGCTTTCCTCACTTCTGTTTGTTAGTAGAGGTTCGATCTAATTGAAATATTCTATGACGGGATCCCCGGCTCATCGCAAGGCAGTTGCTTCAGCCTCTCGCCTATATACATATAAGTCGACTTACTTTTCATAATTGCTGAACTGAACATAACTGCTCCATCTTCTCCTTAATAGCTGGGATTCCCAAAAAGAAAGGAAAAGCTTGAGCTCTCTGTATCATCAATCGACTGCAAAAGCGTAGATTCTTAGTCGAGATTCGAACTGTTCAACCGCGGCTTGGATAACGAGAAGGGGAATCTGCCTTTCACATTTAGTTAGACCCTAACAACTATCCAAGCTCTACTTTATGCTAGTACTTGATCGATCGGTGAAGTCCTATTATTGGAATAACCCATCAATGCCGCACTTCCTGCTCTAACCGCGCCCAACCGCTACCAGCCATCAGAACAATCCGGACGAGCCACACGGCTTTCTCTTTCTTCAGATCACCTCCGGGAGAGGAGCAAGGAAGGTCAATATCGTAATTACATCTTCCTAAAAGAAAAGGATTTTCGTCAAAAGATTTACACCACAATGGGAAGCAAGGCAGCCTTTAGCTACCCGGGTTACCGAACCTAGAGAACAAGGGAGAGCTACTAGCGAACCTATAGTATTACGTAGCACAATCACTTTCTCTGTCTCCAAGTACTCCCTTTCTAGATGTCCACTGCAAAGAAGAAACAATCTCCTTCCATAGTTTCACATTTGAAATCCTTTCATTTAATCTCAATCTTTCTCAGAAGAGGCAGCGGCGACTCCGTTTGCTTGCATTCTCTGTCGCACTAGAAGCAGGAACCGCCTTCAATGGCAAGCGAAGCATCCTTTATTTCATATGCTAGTTATCTCTGTGAGAAACTTCTCGCTGTCCCTGATGCTACGCGGAAGCCTGATCGTTCCGCCCACCCTCGTTGTGCCTGCCTTGTTGTCTTTCTATGTTGAGTAACTGTCCAACTATTGTCTTTTTCATAGTAGTCTTCTCGGTTAGTAATAGAAAGAAGTAGCAAGTAGTTTCTCACTCCGTTATGGGTCTGGGTTAGTTGTGGTAAGTGAAGTAGGAAAAGTGGAACAGAGTGGGAATGCGGCTACTGCGGCTACCTTCAACCAAGACTCACTAGTCACTCCCGCTCTACTTCCTGAAACTAAGGAACTGGCTTTAGATCGGCTCATTTGGAGGGAATAAAGATGAATCGATAGACTTATGCCTCCTTACCTCTGTGATAGCCTATTGATCCAGTTTACGAGGCTTTCAGTCTACGATAGCTAGTTACAGATGATAAGGATAGGCTAGTTTCAGATGTTGCAAGTTTTGAATATAAGGAGAGGGTCTTATACCATTCGTGCCTAACTTACTTTTTAAAGCAGACAGATGTCCATTCAAAAGAAATTTAAGAAATCTTCGATCAACAAAACAATTGCTAGTGGTGGTTTACTCTTGATTCAATTCCACCAAACCTTCCACCAGCAGGAGGATCCTTCTTTCGTTTTGCGTTTCTCATCGGACAAATCAAGTCAAGGAATCCAAATGACAATAACTAGTACCGATTGATGGGGGAGAGACATATGTCGGTTGGTACAATCGGGGTATCACCATATTCGGGATTCAAAGACGTACTGGTCTGGCTTTTTTCGATTGTTCCTGATCCATCGAATAGAGTAGCAATTTCTTTCCCGGGAGCACATAAAATTTCTTTTTTACGATACGCAATTAACTTAACATAGTTACCCCGACAGAGTACTTTTCAGATTCAACCTACCCTTTATTCTAGCTCCGATTCTGTGTAACCTATATGACTAATTGAGGACAATCTATCTATCTCATCAAAATGAATTGCACACTGGATTCTCGATGTATGCGTCCCAATCCAAGGAAAGGGGATACTAATAAAAGATCAAAGATAGCTTTTCATGTATAAATAGATCGTTTATTCCAAGAGCCCCTATTGCAATTGGAAATTTCATTGGATCCGTATTGGTTGTCGTCCTCCCGCTCACGCTAGCTAGTCTTTTTTCATTGATCTTCTGCCCGTCTATCTCTTTCCGGTAAAATGCGCCTATCCAGGGACGTGTAAAGCAGCGGTAGATCAACATAGGTGTGAACAAAGCATCATTCCGTCAATTCGTAAATCTACAATAGCGAGAACTCTCAACACTGTAGCAGCAGTCGGCACTCGAGTTCTTAGTACCAGGAGGTGCAATTAGTGCGTCATCTGTTGTCTTGTCCAAGTCCTTCTCACTCGCATTCTCTTTATCGAATACTTCGTGAATTGAATCTCCCAACCTGTAAGTAGAAGGCGGGTAGCTTTCTTGATAGTTGAAGGTCTCTTTTGGTTGCTTAAAGGCATCCTCGCAGAAGAAGCCATCTTTCTTATTAGTCAAAAACTAGACTTTCCTTGGTCCTCTGGGTCTTTGTAACTAGCTTGCCTGAGCCTGCCTTGCATACTGATTTCCTCTGCTCTCTAAATCTAGTCTGTCGTCAGTCTTGGATTGGTCTTCAGTTGATGTGTAAGAGGGAAGCCCCCTACAAAGATGATATGGAAAGAGGCCTTTGCCTATAGACCGTGCTCGACCTGAAAGTGCATTCCCTTTCTCGACAGAAATAACTTACCAACCCGAACTCATGGAACTGATAAAGTGCAGTTCCTAAAGAAAGATAAAAAAATCATTCCGTGATCGTGATGCGGGAGGGATGAAAGCCCTGCTAGGCTTATTCGCTGACTGAACTGATAGGATTAGATTAGAAGGCGTAGGCCTATAGAAAGGGAATGCTCCTCGTGCGCTTTCAATTTATAAGTTAAGTAGGAGTTTTCTTTATGCCGCTATGTCCTTTCAAGCGGCCTAGTCTTCAATCGTTGCAAGCCTTCCAGTCTCTTTGTAGGCTATTACGCTTTTTTTTTGTTGTAGGAGAGGGACTTTCCCTTGTTTCAGGTGTCTGCGCATTTCGCTATCTTCTTTTTCGTTTAAGGGGCATTGAACTATTCCATCAAGCATGAGAAAGGAGGCAAAGATTTTGGAAGGCCTTGGGAGCGCACCGAAAAACTCAGCTTTGCGGAGCGGACCAATCTTCCGTACCGTGCGGACTGCGTTGGCAAAGCCAACCTCTTCCTACCAACATCCTAGGGAAGGTTCTCTCTTATTAGGGGCTTTCTTTCGATCTTGATGTGAAACCTTACCTTCTTGATGATTTACGAGATCGGAGTAACAGCATCATAGAAAGAAGAGTAGCTGAACCGAGCGGAAGACTGCAAAGGAAAGAACTCGCTGCTATAGAAGCAGCTGTAATAGACGCTGGTGTATAAGAAAGAATAGGCAGCTGGTGCAAAGAGATAGAGATTCGCATTGCGGGAAGGGAACCATAGCAGCTGATAAAGGCTGCTGGTGGAGCCGGAGAAGAACCGGGCTAAGGGCTGGGGCCTTAACTAAGTACTCAAGCTGCTGGAGCGACTGCTGATTCCCCACGAAGGAATCGTAATCTCGCTACTTCCCCTTTCTGTCCTAAGCGGGGGAGAAGGATTAAAAACCTTGTGTGAAGGAAAGGCTGTCAAAGTCGTTGACCATTAATCCGGTGGAAGGACAAATAGACAGTAAATCAACAGAATCGAGTTGTTTGCAGGATAAGGATTCGGCAGTCGAGACATCTATATCTATTTCATTAAGAAAGAGAGGAAAGGATGCAAGCAAGGAAGCGCTAACCTATACCTATACGACTGAAATTCTTATTGATATTGATCAATGCGGGCTAAGGACGTTGATACCTGAGCCCTCTGAAAGTCTTGTTTTCATGCCCACCAGTCGAGATGCCAAAGAAGAAGGAAGATTGACCACCGTCGATTCCTAGATGCTTTTCATACTGAGGTCGAGGTTGTAGGCCCCCCCTGTGTGTAAACTTCTTCCACATGGGCCTTTTGCTTTTGGGGACATGTAAGACAGCCTAGCAGATCCTTTTGAATGTCCATCAAAGGTGATCCGGGAAGACGATTTCCGACATTCACCATCAAAAGGAGGGGCATACTTCTGTCCATGCCTGTTTCAAGTTCCTTATCACCCATATGCCTATTTTTCAAGAAGAAGGGCTTAGCCTTTAGAGCGAGGATTGGGCGAACTTAAATCAGAATACCTTTCGCTTCTTCTGTCAGCTAATTCAACAATGTCAGCTATTGCCCTTGGGCTTGGTTCAGAGTTATGCCTTCTTCCTTAATCAGGAAAAGGCCGGGAAAGCAGATTATGGGCTAGCGCCGAGGGGTTTCGTCTTTGAATAGTCACCATGTTCTTATTCAATTATTGTAATTATTGGCTTACCGATGGATGTCCCTATCTCTATGTGCCTGGCTCCCCGACTACCATGTATTTTTATTAAAAAGAGGGAAGCGAAAGCGCCTCCCATGTGGCGCACCCGGAACAGCATCCATTAAAAGCGGAAGCCCCCATTCCCCAATTGATTAACTGATTGCGCCTATGAAAGACTAAGAATTTACTACTCTATTTGGGCATACTCTTTCTCTGTCTTATACGAAAGAAAGACTAAGTCGGGAAGTCAGTAGAGTAGCGGAGCTATTTCAGGGAGAAATACATCACTGAAACAGTATTCGCACCTTACTTGATTCATTCCTTCCACCCGAAGCCCATACCCTTCCCTTGCCTTTGAGTCCTGGAAGTTCACTTACCTGCCTTTCAATCGGTCGGACGGAATTCTCATTCATCAGTATCGGATATAGTTAGTAAGGCAAGCTTTCTTTCTCGAAAAGGGGGGGAGGCGACGAAGATTGAACTAGAGCATCTTAACAGAAAGCATGAATAGGCCTACATAGGATAGAAGGAATGATGGATAGCCGGTGACGGAGATAGAGAGTACCACCCCTATAAATCAGACGCAGATGAAGGCCGAATCAAGATCTCATTCCAGTTATCAGCGAATAAGCATCGGAGGGCAGAGCAATAAATTTGAGGGAGGGGGGTAACCAGACTTGGGGAACACTAGTCTCACTTCCTGCATAGCCATGCCTTCGACTAAGCAGGATGATTTTGAGCTGTGAAGGCTTATGTACATATATATATAGTGTGATGCATTTCAAAACTTCTGACTCTCTCTAAAAAGTGGAAATCTTTTTCTTCAGAGAATCATCCAACACAGTAGATGACCAAGCAGATATTGAAGAAAGCCCTTCCTTTGAGTACAATTTCGACATCGAACCCAAAAACGAGCCGCGCAAGCTCGAAATGGAAAGCGATATCGAAACTGAAATTCCAAAGGAGATCCGGGATATGGTTGAAAGACACGAGAACAGTATTAAACCTAACATAGAGGAGGCCAGGACAGTTGGGATTCCTAGGGAAGTCCAAATTGGGGCAACACTGTCTACTGAACAGAGCCAAGCAATAACAGAACTCCTAAAGGAATATCACGACATTTTCGCTTGGTCGTATCGAGATATGCACAGATATTGTAGAACACTACCTTCCCCTCAAGCCCGAATGCAAGCCAGTTAAGTTTTTAAGAAAGTTGAAGCCAACATGGGCTTTGCAGGTCAAAGCAAAGATGAAGTACTGAAGCAATGGGACGCAGGTTTCTTGAAAGTTGTCCCCTATCCAGAATGGCTAGCCCGTCCCAGTCCCAAAGAAAGATGGGAGAGTACGAATGTGCGTCGATTACAGAGATCTGAACAGAGCCTGTCCAAAAGATGATTTTCCTCTTCCTCACATCGACATACTGATTGACAACACAGCTGGTCATGGCATCTTTTCCTTCATGGACGGGTTTTCGGGGTACAATCAGATCAAAGAGCAAGATCAGGAGAAAAGTTCACTACTGAATGGGGAACCTTTTGCTACAGAGTAATGCCATTTGGGTTGAAGAATGCTGGTTCAACTTATCAGAGGGCCATGACGACCTTATTTCATGACATGATGCACCGCGAAATAGAGGTTTATGTAGATTACATGATTGCTAAATCCCTCGATGCGGAAGACCACTTGAATAAGATGAGGAATAAAAACGAAAGACTCAGGAAGTAAGAGCTCCGTCTCAATCCAGCCAAATGTGTGTTCGGTGCTACCTCCGGGAAGCTGTTAGGTTTCATTGTTAGCCAGCAGGGAATAGAGGTAGATCCGTCGAAAATCAAAGCCATCGTTGATATGCCAGCTCCAAAAACACAGAAAGAGGCCAGGGTTTTCTTAGGGGGCTAAATTACATAAGCAGATTTATAGCGCAGCTAACTGCAACTTGCGAGCCCATCTTTAAGTTGTTAAAAAAGAACGATCCCACTAAGTGGACAGAAGAATGCCAGGAGGCCTTTGACAAGATCAAGAGTTATCTTATGAATCCTCCGGTACTAGTACCTCCAACTCCAGGAAGGCCCCTGCTCATGTATCTTATAGTCCGTCAGTCCTCCATGGGAAGCATACTAGGGCAAGATGACGAATCTGGAAGGAGGGCCATCTATTACCTCAGCAAAAAGTTCACAGATTACGAAACCCCTTACAGCGCCTTGGAAAGAGCCTGCTGTGCCCTAGCTTGGGCAGCTCATAGACTGCGACATTAACATTACATGCTGAACTTCACTACCATGCTCATCGCAAGGGTAGATCCTTTGAAGTACATATTTGATAAACCATTCCTCACGGGCAGGATATCTCGGTGGCAAATGCTCTTGACAGAGTTCTACATTGTCTACGTCACCCAGAAAGCGATAAAAGGACAAGCCATCGCAGACCAGCTGGCAGACAACCCCTTGCCCGACTATGAGCCAATGCAGACATACTTTCCAGATGAAGCAGTAATGCTGGCAACAGAAGAAGATCCGAAAGAATACCCAGAATGGAGGCTATTCTTTGATGGAGCAGCCAACGTCTTTGTAAACGGGATAGGTGCAGTGCTAGTATCTCCCCAAGGGACTCATCTCCCCATTTCGGTAAAACTCAAGTTTCCTTGCACCAATAATGTCACAGAATACGAAGCGTGTATCACGGGTCTACAAGCAGCCTTAGATCTGGGAATAAGGGACATCGAGGTCTATGGAGACTCTACCCTCATTATATGCCAAGCTGTGGGAGATTGGAAGACCAGAGAGCCTAAGTTGATCCCGTATCGAGAATATCTCGAGGAGCTGATAATGCGGTTCCGAAAGATCACCTTCAGTTACATGCCCAGAACCAAGAATCAGTTTGCAGATGCACTGGCAACGCTGGCTTCAATGGTCCGAATTTCAGAAGGGACGGACGTCCACCCGATCAAGGTAGAAGCAAGAGAGGACCCCGCTTATTTTGCATTCATAGAGGAGGAATTCGACGGGAAGCCTTTGTATCATGACATCAAGGTGTTCATCAAAGAAAGAAAGTATCCAGTCGGGATAACTGACAATGACAAAAAGACAATCCGGAGACTCGCAACGCAGTTCTTCCTAAGTAACGATACCCTCTACAAGAGGTCTCATGACACAATTCTTCTAAGATGTGTTGATGCAAAGGAAGCGAACCAGCTGATAGCAGAAGTGCATAGTGGCGAGTGCGGCGCACATATGAATGGGTTCATGCTTTCCAGGAAAGTTCTTAGAATGAGCTACTACTGGTCCACAATGGAGCATGATTGCATAAAATATGTGAGAGCCTGTCAGCAATGCCAGTTATATGCAGATAAAAGCAAAGCACCTACAATCCCTCTCACCCAAACTTCAGAACCTGACTCAACTGCGCCAAATAGAACCTCCTCATCCTCCATTCCCTCCGTTTCTTCAATATCAGTTACCACAAACTGTTCCATAATAAAGTAAGTATCCCTCATTTCACTCTATCCTGCAACCAAAGAAATTCAAAGAAAGCACTACCAACAGACAGAACAAAATGCACTGAGAAAGAGACTCTTTATGCCACCTAGCATAGTCAATTAAAGGATCCGCTTCACCCGTATCTCTCTCAAAAGCCTCCTCCCGATAGTGCCTTTTCCGCCCTATGACACAGGGTTACGGTTCTTATCCTGTCTTCCTTCTTTGACTAGCTTAGTCTGACTAGCCCAGCTGGAATATTTCTTTAAATAGGCCTAAGGGCCTAGCTAGTTGCACCGCTCGCTTTCTTGTAATGCCTTCACAAACGCTAATCCGCAAGCGACGAACCATACATAAAGTTGGAAGGCGTTCCTAAAGCGCAAGCGAGTTCCCCCAAGCGAGCTTACTGGCGTAAACCGGCGCAGAACGGACCTTTACTTCTGCAAGATCTGGACTTGGACCATAGCTTTCGAATTGTGATTGGATTGACCCTTGCCTCTAACCTGTCTCTGGTCGCACTCTAGTCCAGAACCTGATCTCTATTCGTCCCTTCCAGCATTCGGATGCAAGCAACCGAAAGAAGCTAGGCCCGCTCATTCTCAATCAAGTTGCTTTGCCCTTTAGGGTAGGGAAAATTGCGTCTCGCTCCGCGTTTTAAGCAAGGGAGCTTTCACACCCGTTACTGGTGATGGGAAGATAGATGAAGGGGGTACCCGATTGACATCGTAACCATTAACGAAAGAGAAAGGGCATTTAGAAGAATCTCAGTCCATCACGAGTAGCGGTCCATTCTGCAATAGAAAGATAAATAACAGTATTGGACGAGAACGGCCCGCTCCCCTCCTGATCAAGAAAGAAGTAGTGCATTTATTCCTCAAGTGAGGTTATCCGGATCTGGCTATCATCTGGTGTTGTATTCAAATATTCCATCTTTCCCCCCACGTGAGTTAGTTTGTTTTAAGAGGTCTCTCGAGCTTTGACTTTATAGGTCTTCTAGCTCGCTAAGTGACTTTTCTTCCCTCTCCTGGTATGGTATCAACCGCTCTTTTTCTACAACCTAT